TATGCCTCGTCAAGCCATTCATACCAGATCACAATTAAAGAACTAATGATTATGCTACCTTTGCACGGTCAAAATACCGCGGCCCTTCAACAAAACGTCAGTGGGCAGGCCATACTTCAAAAACTAACAAGAAGAGATGTTTTTGTTAAACAGGCGAATGAAATATTTGCCTAATTCCTCAAAAGAATTTAACACACAAAAAATAACAGTATAAAAAGAAAATTTACTAATTACACAATAATTACTATCCAATAAGAAAATTAAAGGAAACATTCCAATAAACAAATTAAATTAAAAGTAAATAAACAAAAAAACAAATAAAATTTTAACATAATCAAATTGAAAATCACTATAAAATCCACAAAACTAAATAACAGACAACAATTATAAAGATAAAATAGGGAGCTGATCCCCCCTAATCTTAGCGCCTAATAAAAAAGAATAAAAGAAAAGTAAACATTAAACAAAGAGCATGAATTAAATTCATTTCTTGAAAAACCAGAAACCACCAAAGACGAATAACATTTCATCACCAGCTACCTATTATTAATAATGATGAAACACTAACTAAAATAAGCAACTAACTCCTTTAAAATCGGGAAACAAAAATAAATAATAAAATTCAATGAACCCTGATACACAAGGTACAATAAATAAAATCAGCTTCTAAAGATAAAATAACACAAATCAAACCCCTACAGTACAAATAATCTATAGCAAAAAGAATTAAATCACAAATATACAACAACTAAATGATACTTCAATTAATGAAAAACAAATACAATCAAACAATATCTAAAACAAGACAAAAAATAAATCAGACCATGCCGAATCGCACGACACAATAATTCAGCGTAAATGAAAACTCAACTAACAGAAATGATCTGAATAAAAACAATCAATCCAGCTGCACCTTCCGGTACAACCACTTTGTTACGACTTATCTCATTAACAAAAATGAGAGCGACGGGCGATGTGTACATATCCCAGAACCAATTATCATGAAAATAATCTACAAAACATTACAACCAAATCCAATTTCATGCCAATATCAAAACCAACAATCCAATAAAACAAATAACAATGTAATCCATCATCCACTTAGAAACAAGCTGCACCTTGACCTGAAATAAATCAAAATAAAGAAACCAGAAAATTATAAACCCCTAAAAAGATAATCAATAAACGGCGGTATACAAACCAAAGCAACTAAGTAAGGTCCAACGTGGACTATCGATAACGAGACAGATTCCTCTGAATGGAATAAGATACCGCCAAATTCTTTAAGTTTCAAGAACATAACTAATACTACTCCGGCACAAAAATTTACAATCCAAAATAATAGGGTATCTAATCCTAGTTTATAAAAGGAATTTCATAGCCTCAAAAAAAAACAACTGACACAAACAAACAATAAAAATTTCACCTAATAAAACAAATAAAATAAAATCAAAATTAAACAAATATAACTACATAAACCAAACACATTCAAATGCCTCCAAAGTATAACCGCGGCTGCTGGCACAAAATTTAACCGAAACTATAAACGAATTGCTAGATACAAGGACACTTGACCAACTAATAACAACTAATGAGAATGAACAAACATCACACCAAATAAACCCATCCAGAGTAAAGGCATAACTAACACAAAAACTTACATATAGAACAAGCACAGACTGAATGAAAAAGCAAGAATAAAACTTCAATTTTAAGTACTTCTTAAGGCAG